GTATAGAAGCCCTGGGTAGTAAAAAAAAGCGGGATGCTGTATTTCCAAGATTGGATTTCATATTCGAATAACCCTCGTAATCGTAAGAAAGTGGGCTTTTTAGTTATGGGCCTAGCAAAAGAAAAATTGGGATAGGATCCTATAGGATCTCCCCCCCTCAAAATCGGACGTGAAAATTTCCCCTCATCCGGCTCAAGTAGGTACACCAAATAAAGAAAGGAGTTCTCTCGAGAAAACTTCCAAACAAAAGGATCTACTCCTTACTCAAGTTCCTAGTAAAGATCAACATTAATTCCGTTACGATTCAATAAATGAAGAAGTGTAAAATTCTTGAGTAGTCTACCTCCCTTCTAATGACAAATACCTTAATTCTTAGTAATTAAATTAAGGAACTACCTTCAAATTCATAAGAGATTGACTTGTCTATGTACTGTTCTATTCGATCTTTTAGGTCCCGACTTCACCTCGACGGTTATGCCACACACGATGTCCCTACAGTCTACATGCGATGAATAGACTCCTGCAACCATGACATATTTACTTCCTTGAACATAATTTCTTTCCAAAAGAAAGGAAATAAATAGTTAATTCCACAAAACAAAAAAGTATTTTTTTACGAGGTACAAATAAGAAATAGGAATTTCTATTTATTTATTACGAAACCGACCATAGATCAATTGCCCCTTTTATTTGGGAGTATTGACTATACCCCTAATTCTGAGCTTCATGTTACTCCTCCCAAGCGACATGTCAGGTCCAGGGCATCCCAATTAGATTCGCTGGAATGACAGTTTCTCATTCGGAATCTGTAAAATCAGCATTTTGATCAAATCACACATCGCAGTAGACTAGGCCTTCTAATTCTTTAAGGGATTTATCTAAAAGATTCGCAATATAACTAGGAAGACGTTTTAAATACCATACATGGGTTACTGGGCATGCGAGTTTGATGTAGCCCATTTGATACCTCCGTATACGAGAATCAATAAATTCGACGCCGCATTTCTCACAAAATTTCGGGTCGTCTTTTTCCTCTCCGATTACGCGATAATTTCCACAAGCACAAATTCCACTTTTAATAGGTCCAAAAATTCTTTCACAAAATAATCCATCCTTTTCCGGTTTATTGGTTTTGTAATGAAAAGTATAGGGTTTTGTCACCTCTCCAACTATCTCTCCATTAGGCAGTATTTTAGTGGCCCAAGCACTTATTTGTTGAGGAGAAACTAATCCAATTTGGAGCTGTTGATGTTTATACCTATCGATCATAGAAGAGAAATGCTGATTCATTCCGATTAAGCTTCCTTCCTATGAATCTGGAAGTTTTTCTCAGATACAAGGAAATGATTCAGTTCCAGAGCTAAAGATCGTAGTTCTCGAACGAGTAATCGAAAAGATTCTGGAGTACCCTCGGGGTTAGGTATTGTTTCTCCAACAATCGTAGTACCAAGTACTTCCTGGCGAGCTCTAATATGATCAGATTTATAAGTAAGCATTTCTTGTAAAATGTGAGCAACACCAAACCCTTCGAGAGCCCAAACCTCCATTTCTCCTACCCGCTGCCCCCCCCGCTTTGCTCTTCCTCTAAGGGGTTGTTGTGTAACAAGTGCATAATGTCCACTTGAACGGCCGTGGATTTTATCATCAACTTGATGAATTAATTTTAAGATATAAGGCTTTCCTATTAAAACGGGTTGTTCAAAAGGATTCCCCGCCCTTCCATCAAATATTCTGCTTTTTCCCGGATATTCGGCTTCAAATACCCACGGATTCGCTGTTTGCTTACTAGCTTGATATAATTCAGAAAACACCAATTTTCTCGAAGCTTCTTGTTCATATCGCTCATCAAAGGGCGCTATTCGATAATGCCTGTCTAGCAGGCTTCCGGCTAACCCAAGTGAACATTCAAATATCTGTCCTACATTCATCCTTGATGGTACTCCTAAAGGATTAAAGACCATATCAACAGGTCTTCCATCTTCCAAATAAGGCATATCTTGTCTAGGCAAAATTTTGGAAATAATACCCTTATTTCCGTGTCTTCCAGCTACTTTATCGCCGACTTTAATATCACGTTTCTGTGAAATATATACACGAATCGTTTCTGGATTATAACTAGAACCACCCTTCTTATGGATCCATCGGACATCAATAACCCGACCCCTACCGCCTATAGGTAGTTTTAAACACGTTTCTTTTGAAGTAGATACCTGAATGCCAAGGATAGCTCGTAACAATCTATCTTCTGGAGCATACGACGACTCTTTCACCACCTGGGGCGTTAATTTACCTACTAAAATATCGCCCGTCTCTACCCAAGATCCCAACATCACAATTCCGTTTTTGTCTAAATTGCGGAGTAAATGGGCTTCTAAATGGGGTATTTCGTTAGTGACCCTTTCGGGACCTTGGTTTGTGACATGGATCTGAATTTCATATTTCCGTATGTGAAAGGAAGTATAAATATCTTCATATACCAAACGTTCACTAATGAGTACTG